CCATTTTCTGTGAAGAGGGGGGGCAAGAAGCTGGATCTAATTCCCAGCGGGAGATCTTTATTTCTTTGTTCTTTTCTTTTTTCTTTCGCATTTCTCATCGAACTCGAACAAATACGGGAATTTCCATTCCTTCCACTAGTACCGATTGATGGGAGAGAGACATATGTGGATTGGTACAATTGTTGGTAGCATCATATTCAGGATTCCCAGAGATACCGTACTGGCCTGGCTTTTTCGATTGCTCCTGATCCATCGAATGGAATAGAGTACCCATATGTTTCCCGAGAGCACATACCAAAATTGGATTCGTTTCTTGTACGATACAAAATGGATTTAACATAGTTACCCCGACAGAATACTTTTCAGATTAAACCTTTTTCCTTTTCTGACTCCGATTTTGTGTAACCTCAATTACTCAAATTACTAATTGGAAGCAATCTAGCTCATTCAAATCGCACACTGAACTTTTTATATATGCGCACCCGTCCCAATCCAAGGAAAGATAATTTTAATAAAAGTAAAGATTAAACAAAGATCCATTCCTCTTAGGGAGGGAATGAATAATATTTTTTCCTTCCTATTTGAAGGGTCCCATCGAAGAAAAAAAAACTTTAAAATAGTGAATTTGTCGGAATATAATATTAGATCTTTTATTCTTTTATACCGGGACCCATCTTTATCACACTTTTTTGTCTTCCAATAAAATGAGATCATAAAAAAACTGAGTTTAGAGCTTAACTCCTTCCTTTTTCCATTTCACTTCTACTCTTTGGGTTTGTGACCAATGGAACTGGAAGACGGGTCAGATGATACCTCATCGGATTATTGTATAAGGAAGACAGTCGCTTATCGAAAAGAAAGAATTCAAAAGAATGATAAAGAAATGCAATGGAATTCTTGAATGGAATTCTTGATTTGATCAGGAATCCAATTTTGGATTCGATATGGATAAAAGATCTTCCTATGTTATACTATTCCATTTTCGACGATGAATCGATTTGATAGCTCCGATATTGTTATTCATGATATTGATCCGATTCAATATCATCGGGATGTAATTAATCTCATTGAATTTACAGGAGAAAGATTTATCATCTCTATGGGATTAGATCCCGAGTTATTGCGAAGTAAAAAAAAAAACAATGAGATTATGGAAGTCAATATTCTCGCATTTATTGCTACTGCACTGTTCATTCTAGTTCCTACAGCCTTTTTACTTATCATCTACGTAAAAACAGTCAGTCAAAATGATTAATTTGAATTAAACTTTACTTCTTAGTTCTTATCAATGATTGAAGAAATGAAATGGATTCAAATTCCACGTCTTAAATGAAATGAGCGGACTAGAATCAGCAGTATATGAGATCCGATAGTATGGTAGAAAGAAATATATGAACCTTTCTACCACACTATCTATTATTGTTAGTGTGTTGTATTGTGTTGTATAAAGTTGTACTATAATAATGATACAGGTTTAATATAGAATGATACAGGTTTAATATAGATCAATCTACAATACGTATCTTCATATATGTACATATAAATTCCATATCTGTAATGTACATAGCACCCCCATTCTATTTCTTCGCTCCATCTATTTGATTTGTATTGATTCCGATCAATCTGAAATAATTGAAAGGCTGCTCTTACTCTTATGGTTCTAATTTCTAGGTTTCTTAGTATTTCCAATATGGATCCCGGTATTCATCGAAACAATCAACGGAAGAAGACGAAGAAGAGTATGGGCATATATTATATAAAAGAAAACCAAGTAAGCCTTTTTTTTTAGCATTCCGAAGAAGTAATTGATTAAGCCGTTGACCGATGATCCAAGAAGTTCCCATAGAACTTCTTCGGATTTGGAAAAGGAATAGTCAACCCCACCGATTTTTAACGCTTGAACCATGATATGAGGTGAGTCGATAAAGCATAAATCTGATTTCTAAGAGTATAAAACAAATGGTAAGTGCGCAATATGTGAATCGCTCAACGCAAGATCTTATTATGCGTAGTACCTCGTTGGACAACCACTATGTCTATGTTGCCCCCCCATAGAAAGTACGTATCTACATAATAACAGAACGACTTACTCTTTGAACAGTAAAAAGAGAAAGGAAATAAATAGGGGGTCGGTTACTCCTCATTGTAATATCCATGTATAATTATGGTAAGAGCCGGTTCATCGAAATAGAAAATTTAGGAAGAATTAGGTTGGAAAAAATTTCCTATCATCTGTATCCCTTTTACTTTCGAAATATGAACATGGGAATTATTGAAATATCTCTTTGATTGAAAGGTTATTATTCATATATTACATTACTTTTACTTTTTACTAGATTCCAGTAGAATTTAGAAATGGAGATATTTTTATTTAAAAACGCTTTGCAGAACGATCTATAAAAAAATTGATACAGTTTGATTACTCAACTCAATTAGTAGTACCTTTAGAGTCCACTTCTTCCCCATACTACGAGTGAAAGGGAAAATGTAAAAACTACCA